GAAAGCCTTCTGTGGTATTCCATATATTTGGTAGTTCCTTACCGTGTTAATTACCAATTATTGGGAATTGAGATTCCTAAGCAATACGAATTAATAGTAATATTTCGGGATAGATATTACCTCCCCTTTTCCCTTTTCAAATAAATGAAATTGAAATGATTGAAGTTTTTCTATTTGGAATTGTCTTAGGTCTAATTCCTATTACTTTGGCTGGATTATTCGTAACCGCATATTTACAATACAGGCGTGGTGATCAGTTGGACCTTTGATTAATATTAATTCACATCTCTTTTTTTAACTGACCTCCTCCTTTCTTTAATTTCATTTTTTGGGGGGTCAAAGGTCAAATTCAGATTGCTGTATTTCATTTTCGATCTAACAAGACAAGAGCAGAATCACGCTCTGTAGGATTTGAACCTACGACATTGGGTTTTGGAGACCCACGTTCTACCGAACTGAACTAAGAGCGCTTTCTTACCACAACGGAAAAGACTGTAAAGAAGGGGATTCTTTTTTTTATATAGTATAGAACCCCCCCAAAAATTTCAACCCAAATAAATACTTCTTGCATATGTATACTATCATAAAATTGAAAATTATGTATTATGTATGTCCAAATTGAATCGCTCTAAAATGTATCTCTGGTTACTGCTTCGAGGAACAATAATAGGTAGGGATGACAGGATTTGAACCCGTGACATTTTGTACCCAAAACAAACGCGCTACCAAGCTGCGCTACATCCCTTTCAACTGGTCTACAGTATCATTGTAGAAAATCCCCGTCTTGTTTTCCACATCCTTATTTTATTTCCATTTCCTTCCTTTCTATGCAAAATGTATCTTGCCATTTCTTCCTCTTGGTCTCATATCATATAACATATAATAATAAATTAATATTTTTCTCGGGAATTCTCAGGCGCAAAGGGACCCGTTTTTTTGCTTTAAGAAAAAGAAAATCTTCTCTACCGAATCATTGCACATGTCAAGTTGAATTTTTGATTCCACACACAAATACAGGTGGTCTTTAACTACATATACATCTCTTACCATAATGTATTACAATATGGAATATAAAAAAAAGAAGGAGGATTCTCAATGCGAGATTTTAAAACATATCTTTCCGTGGCCCCGGTACTAAGTACTCTCTGGTTCGGGTCTTTAGCAGGTTTATTGATAGAAATCAATCGTTTCTTCCCAGATGCGTTGACATTTCCTTTTTTTTCATTCTAGTTATTGATATGGAAAGGGGTGAAGAAGATTAGAGATAGAGTCAAATATTTGTGACTAATCTCTCTTTCCCGTCTTTTTTTTTTCGAATTAGATAGATTGAATACGGGGGTAAAGAGAAAGAAAAAAGTGGATTCAACCTCAGTTAAATTCGGGTTAAGGCTCAAATTAAATTAAGAATCAAATTAATAATAGAGTTAAAAGAAAACAAAAGGGAAATGTGACTAGAATAAGAGTATCATGCAATACAAGATACTTAAATGTGTACTGCGATTAGAAATCGCTTTCGAAATTGTTGTATTACTTATTATTTACTATATTAATTGCAACAAAATTTCATAATTTGATTTTGAGTTGTTAGCCACTTCTATTTTTTCGTCCCTTTTCCTTTCTTCTTATTTGCGTCGGATCGGAAAATAGAAACGTTGGGTGAATCAAAAACCCAAAGGAGGTTCATGGCAAAGGGTAAAGACGTTCGAGTAAGGGTTATTTTGGAATGTACCGGTTGTGTTCGAAACGGTGTTAATAAGGAATCAACGGGTATTTCCAGATATATTACTCAAAAGAATCGACACAATACACCTAGTCGATTGGAATTGAGAAAATTCTGTCCGTATTGTTTCAAACATACAATTCATGGGGAGATAAAGAAATAGATATAGATCGAACCTAGTGCTTGGGTGTCACCCTTTCAAGGAACATGAAAAAAATTTAGATATATATTTCTATTATTTCATATATTGAAATAAAAACAACTAAATAAATATAGACAAACCCAATCCTATGAATTTCTTCTATAATTTTTTTTTGATTTGATCGAAATAGTATTTTAGGGATAAGGAATAAACAAATTATGGATAAATCCAAGCGACTCTTTCTTAAATCCAAGCGATCTTTTCGTAGGCGTTTGCCCCCGATCCAATCGGGGGATCGAATTGATTATAGAAACATGAGTTTAATTAGTCGATTTATTAGTGAACAAGGAAAAATATTATCTAGACGGGTGAATAGATTAACCTTAAAAGAACAACGATTAATTACTATTGCTATAAAACAAGCTCGTATTTTATCTTCGTTACCTTTTCTTAATAATGAGAAACAATTTGAAAGAAGGGAGTCAACCGCCAGAACTCCTGGTTTTAGGAACAGAAAAAAATAGGCTTACTTTTCAATTGAATCAAAATTCTAATCCGAACTCAAAAACAGATGGACGTTTTGTTCAAAAAATCCGAGAATCATTCGTGTCGTAAGAAAAAAAAGAATCGGGTAAGAGGAATAAATTTTTTTATCGGGCGTGTTCGCTCATTTTGACGACTTTATCATATTATCAGATTTTATCATACTAATTTCTACTCTACCTTCCCGGAGTTCATTCTCCAGAGAATTCCATTTCAAAAAGTTTGGCGGATTCCCTCCAATCCCCTTATTTTATGATCTCGTTGGAAATCATATAAAGACAATTCCTATTTGATATAGCTATTTGTGCAAGGATTTTACGATTAAGAAGCAACCGCCCCTTATACAGATTGTGTATTAATCTACTATAAATATAGGATGCCCCCGCCCCGCGAATTACTGCATTTATTCGAGTGATCCACAAACGACGAAAATCCCTTTTTTTCCTATCTCTATCACGATGCGCCGAAACCAAAGCTCTTATTTTCTGTTGAATAATTGTTCGAGTAAGTCTTGAATGAGCCCCGCGAAAACTGGATGCAAATAAACGCATTTTTGTTCTACGTCTCCGAGCTATATATCCTCGTCTAATTCTGGTCATTGAGTAAATGAAACTTTAATGAATAACTAATTGATTTCCTTTCTTTCAGTTATTCTTTTCCCCCTTCCTAGTCTATTAATAACAAAACGGATTCTTCCAATTTATAAAATAAAAATTCCAATGGCTTTTGCTACTATAACCTTCCCTACCACGCTTTTTTCCTTTTTTCTAGGCATTGGAAAAATAAAAATAGAAATAGCTAAAGAAATTGTGGGTTCCATCGTCTCTATGGTTACTTCTTAAACGGTGAGGTCTTCTCTATACACCGGAGCCCTTTCCTTCATTTTATTGGTAACTTGTACAGTTACCACTCTTTGGCTCTACCCATGAATTTTCCAGTAATGGGTCTTTCATAATGAGATATACCTTATACAGTAACGGTATTTAATTATGAAGATTGGTTGGGTAGCTGACCTTGTGAGTCCGTTCTTCTAAACATAATATTTCTACTTTTTTAAATAGGATTTCCCCCGCTTAATGGGTAACTATTTGTTACCAATGGGGAATTCTTTCTCATCTTAAATTGAAAATTCAGGTGATTTAATTTGCACCAATTGAAACCATAAATTTCATACACAATAGAAAGATATGATAGATCCATCTTTTTTAGATAGTGAATGGAGTTCTTCCATTCTATCCGATTCAACGGTACTGATCATTGATACTGGAAAAATTGTTTTTTCTTTTGTTTTGTCTCAGTCCATGATTTAAACGAGTCGCACATACACCCTCGTACATGTTCCTCGACGCTGAGGGCATCCCCCAAGAGCGGGGGATTTCGTGACGTTTCTGATTGGCTGTCTTGGGTTTCTAATAAGTTGTTTAATAGTTGGCATGCTGAATTATACATTATGGGCTGGTTTAGATTGATCCTAACCGGATGATTATGGATTTATTCGATTTCAATATATTAATAGAATATTAAACCCTTAATTAAGTAATTAAGAAGTAAGAAGATAAAATCTTAAATCGTATATTTGCACGAAGCTATTTTTTATCCAACCGCTACAAAATCAACAATTCCATGAGCTTGGGCTTCTGTTGCTGACATAAAAGTATCCCTTTCCATGTCTTCGGATACAGCCCATAAGGGCTTGCCTGTTCTTTGTACATAAACCCTTGTAAGGATTTCGCGCAGTTTCAGTAGTTCTTCCGCTTCCAGGATAAGTTCGGACGTTTGTGCCTCATAAAAACCGGCAGCAGGTTGATGGATCATTACCCTGATCATATAATATAACACAATCAAAGGTTCCTGTATCTCGCACGAGGAGGCAAGGCGAAGAGATAAAGAATAAAATAAGAAAAAGATAGAATTGAACAACCGTACGGGCATTTTTTTCACATTGCATACGGCTCCACAATGGAATTTTTTTACCTTTCATCGAAGAAAGAGAAAATGTGGGATCTATTATACCCAGATCGGTAAATGATCCAATTACCACCCTTCTTTTTTTTTCGGAGGAGTTCAAAAATACTATGATGGCCCCGTTGCTTTAATATATTTATTTCGTCTGTGATTCAGCAATCCCAAAGTTTCTTTTTTTTTTTTTCGTACTCTTTCATAACATAAATGTTGTTAATAACCTGCCGGTGTGAAAAAAGTTTGTGACGCTGAAATCGACCTACGATAGGTAAGATAAAATCGGAAATACCCTTCCTTTATCTCATACTACTCTTTCGATACATAATCTAATATTTTGAAAAACAATAAAAAATTTGCATATCGAATTCGAAGTGCCATGCTAATATTACTTAATATTAATAATTCATATGGCGAAGGCATAGTCTTCTTTTTTCTCTTAAATAAAAAACCCATTGGCGCCAAGCGTGAGGGAATGCTAGACGTTTGGTAATTGCTCCTCCGACCAGGATAAAAGACCCCATTGAGGCGGCTAATCCCATGCATATTGTCTGTATATCTGGTCGCACAAATTGCATAGTATCATAAATGGCTATTCCAGGTATTACCCATCCGCCGGGAGAGTTTATAAGCAAATACAGATCCTTGGTCTCACTCTCCGAACTGAGATATACAAAAAGACCAATAAGTTGATTCGAAACATTGCTATCAATCGCTTGGCCTAAAAAAATTAATCTTTCTCGATAAAGTCGGTTGATTCGGATAAAATTGTATCCCTTAGGAGCCGTACGGGCACCTTTTGATGCATACGGTTCAACAAAACTAAAACTTGCGAAAAAAAATCAATGTGTAGCTTCCAGCCCTCTTTCTTTTTTTATAGCGGACTCCTTTTAATGAAGGAAGGGGCTTCTCTTTCATTTTTGAAGAACGATGCGTTTGGCCGGTTTTCCTATAATATTAGAATATAAAAAACAGTTTTATCGCACTAACTTTTCATTGATGTATTTTTTCATCGAGATCCAATCCAAAAATCACGATGCCATTTTCTTGTTCCTGAACGGGCTTCTTCCATTTTTTTAGGTTTATGCTCTACTCCGAGTAAGGATCCGCCCGATTTTGATTTGCACATATAGGACAAATGACCCCAATACCACGTCTTTGTTTTTTTTTTTCATTTTTTCTCAATTTTGCAATTCATTTCTTTTATGTCTTCCGCCAAATATTCGACGTATCCATTATATTTATTATTCGATTGATTAACTGTTTGGGATCAGTGCTATTTAGAAAGAAATTATTAAATAGAGTTGTTTATGATATCTATAAGTCCTAATAATAGATATATTACCAATTGGGTTTTTCTAAACGGAGCCTGGATACTTAATTTTATTGGTCCAGCCAAGTCGACCATAAATTATTTGAATTGCTAATATTAATCTGGATACCTCTTCACAAAACGGATCTAATTGCATTTCATTGCACTTGATGATTCAATCGCTTTTTTTGGGGGCGAAAGAGAGGATATCTCGATCGGGGGAGAGAATGGGGAAATCCCATATGACCCAATATATCTGACAGGGCGCACTATATGTCAATCCAAGTTGGATTTCGCTCTCCGGGAGTTCGAAAAGGAACTTTTGGAACACCAATAGGCATAAACTGAAAGAAAAAAGAATTAAGTACTCTATTTCACTTTGATGTGGAAACGTAATAATGGTTTTATTATTTTAATAATATTAGCTTTATCGTCATATTTTCTACATAGATAGAATAAGTTCATAAAATAAAGGAAAACAAAGAAAGTTTTTACGAATAGGTACTTTGAATGATGACTAAATATGGATGCATGCGCTCTTCGAAAAGGGAATAAACCCCCATTGCGTATTGGTACTTATCGAGTATAGAATAGATCTGCTTCTCTTTTTTCCTATGAAACAAATTGTTCCATTTTTACTAAAAGAATAGAACAAATAGTAACCCTTTTTCCGAGATAATCCACTGAAAAAAAAGGGGGTCCATAGCATAGTTTTTTCAATGCAATAAAGTTACATAGTGTCTATTTTTTGTTGATAAAGGGGTATTACCATGGGTTTGCCTTGGTATCGTGTTCATACTGTCGTATTGAATGATCCCGGTCGTTTGCTTTCTGTTCATATAATGCATACAGCTCTGGTTGCTGGTTGGGCTGGTTCAATGGCTCTATATGAATTAGCAGTTTTTGATCCCTCCGACCCTGTTCTCGATCCAATGTGGAGACAAGGTATGTTCGTTATACCCTTCATGACTCGTTTAGGAATAACCAATTCATGGGGCGGTTGGAGTATTACAGGAGGGACGATAACGAATCCGGGGGTTTGGAGTTACGAAGGTGTAGCCGGGGCGCATATTGTGTTCTCTGGCTTGTGCTTCTTGGCAGCTATCTGGCATTGGGTGTATTGGGATCTAGAAATATTTGGTGATGAACGCACAGGAAAACCTTCTTTGGATTTGCCTAAGATCTTTGGAATTCATTTATTTCTCTCAGGAGTGGCTTGCTTTGGCTTTGGCGCATTTCATGTAACAGGATTGTATGGTCCTGGAATATGGGTGTCCGACCCATATGGACTAACTGGAAAGGTACAATCTGTAAATCCCGCGTGGGGTGTGGAAGGTTTTGATCCCTTTGTTCCAGGAGGAATAGCCTCTCATCATATTGCAGCAGGGACATTGGGCATATTAGCAGGCTTATTCCATCTTAGTGTCCGCCCGCCCCAACGTCTATATAAAGGATTACGTATGGGCAATATTGAAACCGTTCTTTCCAGCAGTATCGCTGCTGTCTTTTTTGCAGCTTTTGTTGTTGCTGGAACTATGTGGTATGGTTCAGCAACTACTCCTATCGAATTATTTGGTCCCACCCGTTATCAATGGGATCAGGGATACTTTCAGCAAGAAATATATCGAAGAGTTAGCGCTGGACTAGCCGAAAATCAAAGTTTATCAGAGGCTTGGTCTAAAATTCCTGAAAAATTAACTTTTTATGATTACATCGGAAATAATCCAGCGAAAGGGGGATTATTCAGAGCGGGTTCAATGGATAACGGAGATGGAATAGCTGTCGGGTGGTTAGGACATCCTATCTTTAGAGATAAAGAAGGGCGTGAACTTTTTGTACGTCGCATGCCTACTTTTTTTGAAACATTTCCAGTTGTTTTGGTAGACGGAGATGGAATTGTTAGAGCCGATGTTCCCTTTAGAAGGGCAGAATCGAAGTATAGTGTCGAACAAGTAGGCGTAACCGTTGAGTTCTATGGTGGCGAACTGAACGGAGTGAGTTATAGTGATCCTGCGACTGTGAAAAAATATGCTAGACGTGCCCAATTGGGTGAAATTTTTGAATTAGATCGTGCTACTTTGAAATCCGATGGTGTTTTTCGTAGCAGTCCAAGAGGTTGGTTTACTTTTGGACATGCTTCCTTTGCTCTGCTCTTCTTCTTCGGGCACATTTGGCATGGTGCTAGAACCTTATTCAGAGATGTTTTTGCTGGTATTGACCCAGATTTGGATGCTCAAGTGGAATTTGGAGCATTCCAAAAACTTGGAGATCCAACTACAAGAAGACAAGTAGTCTGATGCAGCATTGCTCTGTTATTTTTCGCTTCTCACTTCTATTTTCTCTTTGTGATTTTACATAGGATACTGAAAAAGTCTGGATTTAAATCTCCGCCCTTTCGCCTTTTCTTTGATTTTTTTTTCTTTAATCGGGGAGATGATCCCCAATAAACAGGTATGGAAGCTATAATTGTAAACCGCGATCAAATTTATGGAAGCATTGGTTTATACATTCCTCTTAGTCTCGACTCTAGGGATCATTTTTTTCGCTATCTTTTTTCGCGAACCACCTAAAGTTCCAACTAAAAAATGAAATGATTTTTCATTATCTGAATTGAAGTAATGAGCCTCCCAACATTGGGAGGCTCGTTACTTCAACTAGTCCCCGTGCTCTTCGAACGGGTCTCTTAGTTGTTGAGAGGGTTGCCCAAAAGCAGTATATAAGGCGTACCCAGTAAAACTTACAAGTAATCCAGATATAGAGATGGCGACTAGGGTTGCTGTTTCCATTATTATATAATTTCAAGACCACAATGGATCTATGATAAGATTGTTTATTTACAACGGAATGGTATACAAAGTCAACAGATCTCAATGAATACAAAATAGGATTTATGGCTGCACAAACTGTTGAGGGTAGTTCTAGATCTGGTCCAAGACGGACATCTGTAGGGGCTTTATTGAAACCATTGAATTCGGAATATGGTAAAGTAGCTCCTGGATGGGGAACTACTCCTTTGATGGGTGTCGCAATGGCTCTATTTGCGGTATTCCTATCTATTATTTTGGAGATTTATAATTCTTCCGTTTTACTGGACGGAATTTCACTGAATTAGATTTATAAGAACCCTAGCTTTTAAATAAAAATACAAAAAACGATGCATTTAGGCCTCGGCTTTTTATTTTATCTTATTCTTTTTTGGTAGTTCGACCGCGAAATTTTTGTGTTTCTGTATTTCCGGAATATGAGTGTGTGACTTGTTATAATTGATCCTATTGAGAGTACAGAGAGTGGGTCTGTCGTCTTGATAGAGATGGTTTTACCCCGTCGGATATTCATTCTAGTATCTGGAGCACGGAATATATGAAATATATCACGAAGTATTTGAACTATGATTCATACTTAATATTCAGACCTCGTGGCCGGATTCCTCAAATTTTTCCAAAGAAAAAGTTTTCAATTGAAAGAGTTTTCTTCTTTTAAATTCCCGTTTCTGCTTTGATTTTGCTCAAAGAACAAACTTTTCTTTCTAGTTTTAGTCATTCTATCGATTCTACTCGTTGAATAAATGATGATCCAACGGTTCTTACTCAGGGAATCCTTGACTTAGCTTGAAGGTTTTATTGAATCATCGTGGTTCTAGTATGAATTTAAGGTTTCAATTGATTCCTAGGGTCTTAACAAGAAAATTCCTATCAATAATAAAGAAAACAAAAGTAAAGCTACATTCCATACAAATTAAAATAACAGATGAAAGAAAAAAATAGGGAAATAGAAGATTCAAGAGGCCTGGAACGATCAACAGAAAGACAAGTGAGCCTACTTGATTTTTTGACATTCTAATTATAACAAAAAAAAAAGAGCTTTCTTACTTTTACCCTTTCATATTTTTAGCGAAAATTGAATCAAAAGATTAAGAAGTTTCCAATTTTCTATTCCATACCTATTTTAACCTGTTTTTGGTTTTTTTTGTTTGAGCTGTACGAGATGAAATTCTCATATACGGTTCTCAGAGGGGGAGTCCCCTTGGTTTACCTATCTCAATAAAGTCTACGATTGGTTCGAAGAGCGTCTCGAGATTCAGGCGATTGCAGATGATATAACTAGTAAATACGTTCCTCCTCATGTCAACATATTTTATTGTCTAGGAGGAATTACGCTTACTTGTTTTTTAGTACAAGTCGCTACAGGGTTTGCTATGACTTTTTACTACCGTCCGACCGTTACGGAGGCTTTTGCTTCTGTTCAATACATAATGACGGAAGCTAACTTTGGTTGGTTAATCCGATCAGTTCATCGATGGTCAGCAAGTATGATGGTCCTAATG